AGAACATATTTAATTTAGCTCTTTCATGCCTATTATAACTAGTTATTTTGGTTTTTTACTGGCTGCTTCAACTATAACCCCAGCTCTATTTATTGGTTTGAGCAAGATACGACTTATTTGAAATGAAATAAACATGAAACATAAACAATTTAAAAAAATCAAAGCCTATCAGAATAGTTCATTTCAGGTATTATATGGTTCCTTCCCGCGTCAATTGCCAATTGCCGGTCATTGAGATTTACGGATAATTCAGATTAATATTTAGGGATAGATCTTACCTCTTTTTTTATTCCCTAAAACAAATCAAAATGATTGAAGTTTTTCTATTTGGAATCGTCTTAGGTCTAATTCCTATTACTTTAACAGGTTTATTTGTAACTGCATATTTACAATACAGACGCGGTGATCAGTTGGACCTTTGATTGAATAACATCTCTTTTTTTGATTGACCTCCTACAAGGAGGTCAATTTTTAGTTGCAATTCTACTTTGTTTTGTGAAATTATTTCGTTGTAATTCGACATAACATAAACGGAATCACGCTCTGTAGGATTTGAACCTACGACATCGGGTTTTGGAGACCCGCGTTCTACCGAACTGAACTAAGAGCGCTTTATTGTATCCTATAAAAGTAGATACAATTGTAAAGAAAAGGATTTTTTTTACCCCCTGGTCTTGTTTACATATAGTATGTAAAAAGTAAAGATTATATCCAAAAATTCCCGATCTTATTCAATGAATCCCTTGTAACTGTCCATAGGAGAAAGAATAGGTAGGGATGACAGGATTTGAACCCGTGACATTTTGTACCCAAAACAAACGCGCTACCAAGCTGCGCTACATCCCTTTTTCAAATTGTTATACAGTGTCATTGTATAAAATTCATGTCTTGTTTTCCACATCCTTCTTTTTTGATCTATATATATATATAGGTAGAGAATGTTCTTGTTTTTTAGGGGGCAGCAAAATTTAATCTGATGGGTTATTGTACATATGCATTTTAGTTAGTAATTCCTAATTACTTATTTAATTTCAAGCAAAAACAAATGATATTGAACTAAAAGATCGGGTTATCTATGATCTATGTATTATAATATCGAACTAGGACTATATATGTATTACAATATACAATACAAATAACAATACAAATAAAGAATTAAAAGAAATACAAAAAAAATATAAAATAAAAGAAGAAGGAGGATTTTCAATGCGAGATATAAAAACATATCTCTCAACGGCACCTGTGCTAACCACTCTATGGTTTGGATCTTTAGCAGGTCTATTGATAGAAATTAATCGTTTATTCCCGGATGCCTTGTCATTCCCCTTTTTTTCATCCTGATTGAATTCTTGTATTGATCTGTTAATAAATAAGAAATGAAGAATATTTGAGATACAATTCTACGTAATATGGCTCCAATTTTGCTCCCTTTTTATTTCCTGTCCTAAAAAAAAAAGAAAGAGAAAGAGTGTATCGAACCTCAGTCAAAATAAAGTGAATCTACGATAGAATTTGGGGGAAAAGAAGAAAATACTGAGATTAGGACAGGAATAATTCCTAGTTAGAAAAAATTGTATTAATTAATTATTATGATATTCTTAATATTATTCTATTAATGAAATAGTTATACTAATTCATAGTAATTCTATTTTAGATTTATAGTACGTCGAAGTCATTCAAATTCTAATAATTCAAAAAGAAAATTAAGAGAGTTTTAAAGTTAAGTCGATCCAAAATAAAAAAAAAAAAAGGAGGTTCATGACCAAGGGTAAAGATATAAGAATTCTAGTTATTTTGGAATGTACCTGTTGTGTTCAAAAGGGTGTTAATAAAGAATCGCCGGGCATTTCTAGATATATTACTCAAAAGAATCGACACAATACACCCAATCGGTTAGAATTGATAAAATTTTGTCGATATTGTAAAAAGTATACGATTCATGGGGAAATAAAGAAATAGATGGAATGTAATGCGTGTGTGATTTTTCTAAGTAGCGGGAGGAGTAATAACTTTACATCTTAACATATATAATACAAACCAAATTCTATTTTGGTCGAATATTAAATGAATAAGAAAAAAATAGAATTTTATTTTCTAGATTATTTTATATATATAAGGAATAAACAAACAAGGGATAAGTAAACCATGGATAAATCCAAACAACCTTTTCATAAATCCAAGCGATCTTTTCGTAGGCGTTTACCCCCAATCGGATCGGGGGATCGAATCGATTATAGAAACATGAGTTTAATTAGTCGATTTCTTAGTGAACAAGGAAAAATCTTATCTAGACGGGCGAATAGGTTGACCTTGAAACAACAACGATTAATTACTATCGCTATAAAACAAGCTCGTATTTTATCTTCGTTACCTTTTCGTAATAATGAGAAACAATTGGAGAGAGTGGAGTCGATCCCTAGAACTACTGGTCCTAGAACCAAAAATAAATAGATATACTCCTCAAAACTCCAATTGGAACTCAAGCTTAATGTTTTGCTCGGAAAAAACTAGAATCCAAATTTGATTCTTTTTTTATAAAAAAGGAAAAAGGGGGAAGAAATCTTTTTTTATTGAAAGATGTTCATTTATTTCTACAACTCAAATCTTAATTTCTTTTTCTTATATCTTCCCGGAGTCCATTCTCCGGGAAATCCTGTTTCAATCATTCTTGTTTCCCGTATCGTATAATAGATTCTATTAAGATTCCTTTATTTGATTTGTATTTTATTTTTTATTGATGATTTTATTTGAAATCATATCAAAACAATTCTTATTTGATAGGGCTATTTGCGCAAGTATTTTACGATTTAGAAACAATTGTCTCTTGTACAGATTGTGGATGAATAGGCTATAACTATAGAATAAATTATCTTTACGAGTTACCGCATTTATCCGAGTGATCCACAAACGACGAAAATCTCTCTTTTTCCTGCTCCTATCTCGATGAGAGGAAACCAAAGCTCTCATTCTTTGTTGAGTAGTCGTTCGAGTAAGTCTTGAATGAGCCCCTATAAAGGTTGATGCAAATAAACGAATCTTTTTTCGACGTTTCTGAGCTGTATATCCTCGTTTAACTCTGGTCATTGAATCAAATGAAACTTTCTTGAATAACTAATTGATTTCTCTTCTTTCAGTCATCCTTTTCCTCCGGTTGATTAATAACAAAACGGATTTTTCCGATATATAAAATATAAATTCCAATGGCTTTTGCGACTATGACCTTCCCGACCACTATTCTTTCTGTATTCAAGGTATCTCGCCTGGAAATAAGAAATTCAACTGCTACTAAATAAAAAAGAATAGTGGGTTTCCTCGTTTCTATGGCAACTTCTTAAACGGTGAGGTCCTCTCTATACACCGGAGCCTCTTCTTTCATTTCATAGAATTTTATTGTGAACTTGTATAGTTCACACTTTTTGGCTCTACCCATCCATTTTTCAATTCTAATTATAAATTAATAGTACTTTTCACAAAAAAACTATCCATACAGTGACGGCATTTAATTATGAAAGTTGGCTAGGTAGCTGACCCTGTTAGTCCGTTTTTTTAAGAATAGGAGCATAACCTTTTTTCCTCCGCTTAATAGGTAACTATTTGTTACCAATGGAGAATTCCTTTTCATCTCAAACGGAGTGATTGGATTTGCACCAATAGAAACCATAAATTCATAACATAATTAGGTAGATGACAGATCTTCATTTTTAGAGAATAGTCAATTAAATGGCCGTCTTTTACTCTATCTATCCTAATTCATTGGTAGTGGTCGTTGATACTTTAAAAAATTTTTTCATTTTTTCAAACTCATGATCTGAACTGAACGAGTCGCACATACACCCTAGTACATGTTCCTCGACGCTGAGGACATCCTCGAAGAGCGGGAGATTTCGTAACATTTTTTATTGGCTGTCTTGCGTTTCTAATAAGTTGTTTAATGGTTGGCATGGTATGTCTATAGAATCTCATTCTAGATAGAATAGAGCGGGTTGGCTTAGATCGATCTTAACCTGATGGTTGATGATTATGAATGATTTCTATTTACACGGAAATTTAAAATTTTTAATTATATTTATAAGGAATTCCCAGTATTTTCATTTTCGACCGCTACAAGATCAACGATGCCATGAGCTTGGGCTTCTGTTGCTGACATAAAAACATCCCTTTCCATATCTTCGGATATAACCCATAAAGGTTTGCCCGTTCTTTGTACATAAACTTTTGTGAGAGTTTCGCGAAGCTTCAATAGTTCTTCTGCTTCCAGGATAAATTCCCCTGCTTGTGCCTCGTAAAAAGAACTAGCAGGTTGGTGAATCATGACCCTGATGATATTGATATAACATCATGAATGGTTCTTCTATCTATATATCGCACGATTGGGTTAAAGTAAGGGTGAATCAAAATAACAATAAAAAATAGAATTAAACAACCGTACGGGCATCTTTTGTACATTGCATACGGCTCTGTAATGGAATTTATTTTTTGCGATAGAAGAAATTCTATCAAAAAGAATAAATAGAACCCATCCGATCCAAATCGTTAAATGATCCATTTACCATCCTTCCTTTCGTACTTTCGTAGTAGTAAAAAAGATACTATGATGGTTCTGTTGCTTTATATATTTATCTCGTCTGTGGTTTAGCAATCCCAAAGTTTCTTTTTGATACGATCCAAGAAGGAGAAAATGATTTTTTCCATTTTTTTGACTCTTTCTCTCATAACATAAAAATAAGAAAGATACTTCTGGTGTGGAAGAATAACGGTTTGTGACGCTGAAATTGACTCTTGCTTGACACATAAATCAAATTGGGAATAACCCTTCAGTTCATACTACTATCTCGATACAAAATCTCATGTTATAAAAAAAAAACAATAATGGTTTGTTCATATCGAACTCGAAGTGCCATGCTATTATTACTTATTCTTTAATTTGAAATTTGATTCATATTCGATACAGCGAAGGCATAGTATTCTTTTTTTTCTCAAATAAAAAAACTCATTGGCGC